GCGATATATAAAAAATTCTCGATTCGAACATGCTGTAAGAAATGAAATGTCACAATATTTTTTTTATACATGTCAAAGTGATGGAAAACGAAGAATTTCTTTTACATATCCATCCAGTTTATCCGCTTTTTTTGAAATGCTACGACAAAAAATGTATTTTTCTTTTTTTACAACAAAAAAATTCGTTTGTGATGAACTGGATAAATTCTTCTATGATGAACTGCATAATTCTTATTGTTGGATTTATACCAATGAAAAAAAATGGAGGAACCTAAGGAACGAGTTTAGAGATCGAATTGAAGCCCTAGACAGAGGATCTCCTTATCTGGATGTACTCGAAAAAAAGACTCGATTATGCAATAATCAAACTAAAGAAGAATACTTGCCTAAAATATATGATCCTCTCTTAAACGGATCCTATCGTGGAATAATTAACAAATTTTTTTTACCTTCAATCCTAAATGAAACTTCAGTCAAAAATTCGATAGAGACAAATTTTATAAATAAACTCAATAAAGTTCATAGTATCCTTCTTTTTAAGGGTAAGGAACTTAATGTTCATAATTTTGAGGAATTGTACCATAAATTGGAAGGGAAAATAGCTACATTGGAAGAGAAATTGGTCCAGAAATTGGACCAGAAATTGGAAGAGAAGTTGGGACAGAAAATATATACATTGGATAAAAAAGCATTAGCAAGAGAATTGAGTTTTTTAATCGATGAATTTGCTGAAGAATCAACATCCAATTTGAAAGGAATTTCTTTATTTCCGGAACAAAGACGAATTGATTCAGAAGATCCAGAAAAAGTTTTGAAATTTTTAATCGAAAGAGTCATAATTGATCCCATCATTCAAACAATATGCGATACAGCCATAATTCCTCCCGTGGAAAAAACAACTCGAAAAAAATCGATTGGAATAAATAAAAAAGTCCCCCAATGGTCATACAAATTATTCAGCGAGGTAGAACAACTCGGAAAAACTGCAACAACGGAAGAGGGGGAAGAGTGGATAGTAGATCATCAAATTCGCTCGAGGAAAGCGAAACGTATAGTTCTTTTTACGCGGGGTCCGGAGGAAGCAGAGAATGCCGACCCTAGTATCAAAACTATGACGAAGCCTGATGAAATAGAAGAAGTGGATATGATAGATTATCCCTATGAAGCGGATTTTCGTCGAGACATAATCACAGGTTCTATGCGTGTTCAAAGACGTAAAACCCTTACGGGGAAAATGTTTCCCTTATATCCGTATTCCCCACTTTTTTTCGACAGGGTAGGATTTTCTTGGGATGTTCTTTTCGAACCATTCATATTATCAGTAATTGAGATTTACGACCTAATACAAGACATTTTTAGAAAGGGTATAAAAGGAAGCGTAGCAAAAAGAATAAAGAGGTTGAAAAAACAAAAAAAAATGTACATGGAGGAAAACAAAAGCTACGAAGAAATTCAAAAAGAAGTCAATGAAATGGAAAAGGGGCGGGACGGGCAGACGGAAATGGAACGAATAGAAAGGACACGAGAAAGAATATCAGACCTCTATGATATCCTTATTTATGCTCATGGAATAAGAGCTTTGATTTTACTAATTCAGTCGAGGCTTAGACAATCTATTGTATTACCTTCGTTGATACTAGCTAAAAATATTGTCCGTTTCTTATTACGCCAAGAGTCCGAGTGGGAGCAGGATATAAGGGAGATGAATAAAGAAGTGTATGTTATATGCACCTATAATGGTATGCCAGTACTAGAACCAGGAAGAAACGGAATTTTTCCCCAAAACTGGGCCACAGAGGGTATACAAATAATGATACGATTTCCTTTCCGTCTGAAACCTTGGCACCGATCTAAGATACGACCTTCTCATAGGGATCAAAATGCAAAGCAGGAAAGTCCTGCTGCTTTTTTAACGATTTGGGGACTGGAAACTGACCGTCCTTTTGGTTCTCCTCTCGTAGGACTTGGTATTTTGTTTAGTTATTATTTTGGACCCCCTTTGAAAAAACTCCAAAAAGCAATTAGAAAATGGAGTTTTCGAGTTCTAAAAAGTTTCAAAGAAAGAACCCAATTTTTGTTTCTAAAGGTCCCAAAAGAACAAAAAAAATGGAGAGAGGATTCGAGTGAAATAAAAAAAGATTCTATAATAAATAATCAGATTATTCATGAATCATCCATTCAAACCCGATCTATGGATTGGACAAATTATTCACTGACAGAAATCAAAATGAAAGATCTGACTGATAGAACAAGCACAATCAGAAATCAAATAGAAAGAATTACAAAAGACAAGACAAATGGATTTCGAACTCTAAAGATAAATATGAGTCCTAACAAAACAAGTTATGGTGCTCAAAAATTAGCATCACTAAAAAATCTTTTTCAGATATTCAAAAGAAGAAATGATCGATTAATCCGTAAATCACATTATTTTTTAAAATGGATCGTGGAAAGGATATACACGGATATCCTTCTAGAGAGCTTTCCATATATCATTAATCGTCTTACTAATAGTCTTTATAGGCCCATGATCATTATCAAACTTTTTCGTAAATTCAAAAAAAAATATATTTTTGATACAAAAGAGAAAAAGATAATTGAGCGTCTTTCAACTATACAAAAAAAACTTTCACCTTCGCGTATTCGTCATAAGATTCAGACGAAGTCGGGGGTTTCTTTTAAATTATCCCTCGTGTCACAGGCCTATGTATTTTACAAATTATCACAAACCCAGGTTATTAACTTGTATAAGTTAAGATCTGTCCTTCAATATGACGGAGCATCTTTATTTCTTAAGAATGAAATAAAAGATTCTTTTCGAAGACAAGGAATAATTTCTTACGAATTAAAGCATAATAAACTTCAGAATTCTGGAAGGAATCAATGGAAAAATTGGTTAAAGAGTCATTATCCATACGATTTCTCTGAGCAAAAATGGTCTAAATTAGTACCGCAAAAATGGCGAAATAGAGTCAATCAACATTGTAGGGTTGAAAATCAAAATTTAATCAAACGGGATTCATCTGAAAGAGAGGAAAAGGTTTCGTTATTGCTAAATAAAAACGATCATTTTCAAAAAATGTATAGATATGATCTTTTAGCATATCAATCGATTTATTATGAAGATAAGAAGGACTCATATAATTACAACATACATAAACCGAAATTTGTTGATATGGGGGCGAGTATCCCTATTACTCATTTTATAAGAAAAGATTATTTTATGTATATAAAAAATCCAGATAGAAAATATTTGGATACGAAAGGTCTTTTTTATCTCAAAATTAATAAAGATAAAGAAATCAACCCATCCAATCAAAAAAAGAAAAGAAACCCCTTTGATTGGATGGGAATGAATGAAGAAAGACTAAATCGTCCTGTATCGAAGCCGATACCTTGGTTATTCCCACAATTTGAGTTATTTTTTAATGTATATAAAATGAAACCGGGGTTTATACCAATCCATTCACTTCTTTTTCATTTGAATGAAGATGTTAGTCAAAATAAAAATATCACTAAAAAGAAAAAAGGGGATCTTCTACTATCAAATGAAAAAGAAAAAAAATATTTTGAATTAGCGAATCAAGAAGAAAAAAAAACCATAGGTCAAAGAGATCTCGCATCAGATGCCCAAAACCGAGGGAACCCCGAATCTGTTCTCTCAAACCAACAAAAATATATGGAAGAACTTTATACGAAATCAGATATGAAAATGGGTAGAACGAAAAAGAAATCCAAAAGCATTTGGACTTGGGAAATAGACTTAGATGCGTTCATGAAAGGATCTTTTGCTTTGCAATTGAAATGGCTGCTGAGTCCTTTGACTATGGAATTATTCGATTATGCGCTGTCCGTACTTGAATGGGAAAAGGAAAGCAGAATGACAACAAAGTTTGGTTTCGGCTTTATTAAGAAGGAGGAGTTAACTCTGGATCCAATGCTAATCCGGGATTTGAATCTTTCAAAAATCCTAAAAGAGGGAATATTTATTATCGAACCCGTTCGTATACCTGTAAAACATAATGTAGAATTTCTTATGTATCAAACCATAAGGATTTCTTTGGTTCATGAGATTAAACAAAAAAAGAATCAAAAAAGATACAGAGAAATTATGGATAAGAATCATTTTGAGGAATCGATTGCAAGACACCAAATGATGACGAAAAATATAAACAAAAATCATTATGATTTGCTTGTTCCTGAAAATCTTTTCTCGTCTAGACGGCGTAGAGAATTGAGAATTCTAAGTTGTTTCAATTCAAGGAATAGTAATTGTGTGGATAAAAATGCAGTATTTTGCAATGGGAACAAGGTAAAAACCTGCGGTCAATTTTTGGATGAAAGCAAAGATCTTGATAGAGATAAAATGAAATTAATGAAATTAAAATTCTTTCTTTGGCCCAATTATCGATTAGAAGATTTAGCTTGTATGAATCGCTATTGGTTTGATACTAATAATGGTAGTCGTTTCAGTATGTTAAGGATACATATGTATCCACGATTGAAAATTGATTGATGATACAATTGTCTTATATATCCCCTACCCTATATATCGATATCGGGTGGATAAATAGCTGCGCATATGCCTTGTCTTACATCCTTTTTTGATACATGAATACTAATTCAATGACGTATCAATTAGATCATAAAATGAATCAATAAGGAAATTCGGATTGATTATTGTGTATACCAGATCAAAATACCTCGCATTATTATTACTGATCAGTCAAATTCATATTCGTAAAATAAAAATAGGAAATTAATAAAAAAATTGACGCATAGAATAAATAAAAAAAAAGATAAGAAGAAATGCGGCCCCCACCTACATACTTGAAACCTTCTCCTATAAGAAAACTTGTAATACCCAACCCGTTTGGAATTCCATCAATTACCCGTCTGTCAAAAAAATGAACTAGTTCGGACAATCCTCTTACACTACGAATTACGTATGTTGTATAAAAAGAATCTATGTAACCACGATGATGCGCCCAATCATATATTACATTTTTTATTTTGTCTGAAAAAAAACCAGTTGTATGTCTTTTTTCAAAAAAATTAATTAAGTCAAAATTTTGTAAGGATGAATAAACGGGTTTATATAAAAAAGACGCTATAACAATTCCAGAAAAAGCTAGACTAACTGAAAAGGTTGCATTTGTCACAAATTCAGACCAATCTAAAGAATTTTGATTATTCAATTTTGGATGTAAAAGGTTTATAGATGGGGTTAACCATTTGGACAATATATCAGGATCTATGCCTTCTTGATTGAAAGGAATTCCTATGAATCCAATGAACAAAGTAAATAAAATCAATACAAGCAGAGGGAATAACATAGTATTACCCGATTCGTGAGGGTATGGCGAAAATTTTGTATTGTCACAATTATTAATAATAAGAAAGGGTTGCATCGTTTTTTTTATATTTCCGTGTAAATTCTTAGAAACGCTTTCGTTATTATTGATTGGTAACAAAGGTACTAAACAAAAATTTTTGTTATTTTTAATAGGCTTCAGTCCTTCTTGACCCCATAAGGATATTGAATAGAAGGAACTGCTTCTTTTTCCATTGTAATTTTGAAAATGAACGTTTAAATGACCCTCAAACGTAAGTAAATAGATGCGAAACATATAAAATGCAGTTAATGCTGCTGTAGCCCAGGCTATGGTTGCGAAAATTGGTGAATACAACCAAGTATCATTAAGAATTTCATCTTTGGACCAAAAGCAAGCAAGGGGTGGAATACCAGAAAGAGAAAGTGTACCTAATAAAAAAGCAGTTTTTGTAATTGGCACGTGTTTTTTTAAGCCCCCCATAAAAACCATATTCTGGCTTTTCTCTGGAGAATACCCAACAACGGCTTCCATAGAATGAATAATGGATCCAGATCCTAAGAACAATAATGCTTTTGAGTAAGCATGAGTAATCAAATGAAATAAAGCAGCTCGATAAGACCCCATACCTAGAGCTAACATCATATACCCCAATTGCGACATTGTAGAATAAGCTAAACTTTTCTTAATGTCTTTTTGAGCAAGAGCTAACGTAGCTCCTAAAAGTACTGTTATTATACCTATTAAAGCGATTAGATTTCGTATAGAAGGAATGACTACCAAAAGAGGAAAAAGTCGAGCTACAAGAAAAATCCCCGCTGCTACCATAGTAGCAGCATGTATAAGAGCGGAAATAGGAGTAGGCCCCTCCATAGCATCAGGTAACCATACATGAAGTGGGAATTGGGCGGATTTGGCAACCGCCCCAGCAAACAATAAGAAAGTACATACAGTTCCAACTAAAAAATGGATTTCATTATTCGAAATCGAGGTATTGAATATTTCGAACAAATCTCGAAATTCGAAACTGCCCGTTAGCCAATAAAGACCTAAAATTCCTAATAATAAACCAAAATCCCCTACACGATTAGTTACAAACGCCTTTTGACAAGCATCTGCTGCAATAGGTCGTGTAAACCAAAAACCTATTAATAGATACGAACACATTCCAACCAATTCCCAAAAAATATAAATTTGTATTAAATTCGAACTAGTAACTAATCCAAGCATAGAAGTATTGAAAAAACTCAGATAAGCAAAGAATCTCAAATATCCTTCATCATGAGACATATAATTGTCACTATAAATAAGAACTAGAATACCAACAGTAGTTATTAACATTGACATAATAGAAGTAAGTGGATCAACCAAGTAACCAAACTCTAAAGAAAAATCATTATTGATGGTCCAAGACCATACAGATTGATAGATGGAACTGCTATTTATTTGCTGAATAGACAATTTTATTGAAAAAAGCATAACTAGACTTAACAAAGAAATACTAGGAAAAGCCCACATACGACGAAGTTTTTTTGTTGTTGTCGGAAAAAGAAGAAGCCCCGCTCCGATTAACACAGGAACTGTAAGTGGAATAAAAGGTATGATCCATGCATATTGGTATATATGTTCCATAAAAAATGAAATTTGATTTTAGCTTCACCGACTCTTACCTCTTTCAAAAGAGTTCAATAAAAAAATTAAGATATTCAATAATCTAATTTTCTTTCTATTCGAAATCGAAGAAAAAACATTTTATTAATATTCAACTCAAGAAGTTATAATTGGTCAAATGACAAAAGAGTTATTAGTGAAAGTGAATACTTAGTTATTAAATTAAATAAACTATAAACTATTGAAACCTATGAATATAGAGAATATAAAAAAGTTAGATTTTCCATTTGTATTTTTAGAAATCCTATAGGTATAAAAATGATAAAAAATTAGACCAAACAAAAAATACTTAAGTTTGATCCTGATAGGAATCACAAGATCCACAAAAATTCAGAACTATTTCCATTTTTTTATTGTAGTTTATTCAGAATGCGTTATTAGTTCTCTGCAGAACTCTTTTGTTGATTGTCTTCTATTCCAAAGCCAAGACTTTACTTTCGACTTTACATAACATAAAATGAAAAAAAAATGATAAAAACATATCAAATCAATTAAAGACCTAGTCTCATTTCAATTCAAAAAATATTAAAGAACAAATTCCACGTATTCGTTAAAAAGAGTAAAGTTTTTCCATTAAATAATTAGGTAAGAGTAGTTAACTCTTCTAAATTTGTCTCGATGTGTTTATTACATGACATGGAAACAAAATGTTAAATAAAAGTCACATAGCACAAATATACAGAAATAGAAGTCTAAAGTTTGCTTCTTTCTTTTTTTACGGCACACCATATTCCATAAATAGAAATTTGAATCATAAAAATAGAAGAAAATGGGAGTCTATTATAATATGTCATTTTCATATATTTCTCGTTTTATAAAAAACTTAGAAGAGAAAAAGGGTCTCTAACTACAAAACTAGGACAAAAGGATTCCGTTGCTTTGAACAATAGATGTCTTTCACATCCAACTCTAACAATGAATAACATAACCTTTTTTAAAAATGGCAGTTCCAAAAAAGCGTACTTCAATTTCCAAAAAGCGTATTCGTAAAAATATTTGGAAAAGAAAAGGATATTCGGCAGCATTAAAAGCTTTTTCATTAGCGAAATCTCTTTCTACCGGTAATTCAAAAAGTTTTTTTATACAAAAAATAAGTAATCAAATATTAAAATAATCTAAATCGATCTGACTCAAAAAAACTTCTAAAAAATTTCCTTTAGAATTTTGATTCATAAAACACAAAAAAGCATTGAAATTGTAAATATAGAATTAATGCTTTGTATTCAGTACTATTTTTTATCGACATGAAATAGAACTTGCTTCTCTCTTATGATATGTAAACTAAACCTTTCTTTTTTTTTCAGTTATGGGATGGGGATTCTTACTTTCCCCATCAACCGATTGATCCCAATAAAAAAAATGAAAGGGTTTTTCTATTGACGGAAGAACAAACAAAAAATCCTTAGTCAAAAAGGGGCCATTAATAGAATGGATTCAATGAAAAACCTTCCCCCCTGATTGATTATGTCTCTGAATTGTTATATATCTTCTTATTTAATTTATTTGAAAATAGAAATGAAAAAATGATATTTTTCATTTCTATTTTGTGGGATATTATGTACTAAGAATTTTGCTTGGGTAATCAAAATATATCTTTATAACTTAAAAAAAAGTATTGGTGTATATATTCATGTATTCCTTCAAATTTTGAATGATTTTTATAATATCGCCGTTTCTTTTTTAAATCTCGACGATTAAAGAGAAATAGGGTATTATATATTATGATTTCAAACAAGCCGCTATGGTGAAATCGGTAGACACGCTGCTCTTAGGAAGCAGTGCTAGAGCATCTCGGTTCGAGTCCGAGTAGCGGCACAGCATTTGAGAAATTCGAAAAAAGAAGCGAAGAGTTCTAGAATGAATGAATAATAATCATCACAATGAAATTTAGTTCGTTCTTAATTTAGATTTCATGCGTTGTAATTGCGGGATCTTTTTTCTTTATATATATATTCTTAATTCTTATTCTTATGATATTTTTGACTTTAGAGCATCTTTTCAATCATCTTTCCTTTTCGATCGTTTCAATTGTAATTACAATTTATTTAATAACTTTAGTAGTCAACGAAATAGTAGAACTAGATGATTCGTTAGAAAAGGGTATGATACTTACGTTTTCCTGTATAACGGGATTATTAGGCATTCGGTGGACTTTTTCGGGTCATTTCCCGTTAAGTGATTTATATGAATCATTAATTTTCCTTTCGTGGAATTTTTATATTATTCATATGATTCCTTATTTTAAAAAACAGAAAAAAATGTTAAGTGCAATAACGGCACCCGGTGCTATTTTTACCCAGGGCTTTGCTACTTCGGGTTTTTTAGCCCAAATGAAACAACCCACAATTTTAGTACCTGCTCTCCAATCCCAGTGGTTAATGATGCATGTAAGTATGATGATATTGGCTTATGCAGCTCTTTTATGTGGATCATTATTATCAGTAGCTCTTCTAGTCATTACATTTCAAAACACTATAACTCCCAAAAGAAAACTTTTATTAAACGAGTCCTTGTTCTTTGAGAAGATCCAATCCACGAATGAAGAAAACAACATTTTACAAGGCACCTATCTCTTTTCTCTTAGGAATTATTATAGGTCCCAGTTAATTGAACAATTAGATCATTGGAGTTCACGTGGTATTGGTCTAGGATTTATCTTTTTAACCATAGGTATTCTTTCAGGAGCAGTATGGGCTAACGAAGCGTGGGGATCCTATTGGAATTGGGACCCAAAGGAAACGTGGGCATTCATTACTTGGACCATATTCGCGATTTATTTGCATATTAAAACAAATATAAATTTGAAAAGTGAAAATTCTGCGATTGTGGCTTCTATAGGATTTCTTATAATTTGGATATGCTATTTTGGGGTCAATCTATTAGGAATAGGATTACATAGTTATGGTTCATTTTTATTAAAAAATTGAATTGAAGAAAGGACCTAACCTGACGAATACAACCACAGAACAGGGTATATCCCATATACATATAAAAAGAAGCAGGCCTCGTCGAGAACCATTTCAATCAAGTAGTATAGTGATTCAAATGGTTCTCACAAACGTCAAACTATCCGATTCAAATTCCAATTCGTTTTTTTGCGTTACGTAAAAAAATTTTTTTAATTAAAACTATCTATAAAAAAAATTCGATAGAATAGCTTGTACCTTCTCAACCGATAATGAGAGAACGAAATCGGGGTAAATGCCAATACCTATTACTGGTAGAAAGATAACTAGTGAAACAAATAACTCTCTCGGACCCGAATCAAAAAAAGAAGAGTTTGCACTATTTAATAACTTGTATCCATAGAACATTTGGCGTAACATAGATAATAAATAAATAGGAGTTAATATCATTCCAATTGCCATGCCAAAAGTAATTAGGACTTTTGACATTAAAAAAAATTTTTGACTGGTAATTATTCCAAAAAAGACTATTAATTCGGCAAAAAAACCACTCATGCCCGGTAACGCAAGGGAAGCCATTGAAAAAGTAGTGAAGAGGGTGAATATTTTTGGCATTGAAACGGCTATTCCGCCAATTTCGTCGAGATAAACAAGACGTATTCTATCATAACTAGTTCCTGCTAGGAAAAAAAGCGCAGCACCAATAAATCCATGAGAGATTATTTGTAAAATGGCCCCGTTGAATCCCGTATCAGTTATAGAACTAATTCCGATAATTATGAAACCCATATGAGATACAGAGGAATATGCTATTCTCTTTTTTAAATTACGTTGACCCAAAGATGCTGAAGCTGCATAGATTATTTGTATTGTGCCTACTATCACCAACCAAGGAGAAAATATAGAATGAGCGTGAGGTAATAATTCCATATTGATCCGAACCAACCCATAGGCTCCCATTTTTAAAAGGATTCCGGCTAAAAGCATACAAGTACTGTAATGTGCTTCTCCATGGGTATCTGGTAACCATGTATGTAGAGGTATAATCGGCAATTTGACAGCAAAAGCAATAAGAAATCCAATATAGAATATTATTTCTAATCCCGCTGGATACGATTGATTAGTTAACGTTTCCAAATTTAATGTTGGTTCGGTAGAACCATATAACCCAATACCCAGAACTCCCATTAACAAAAAAATGGAACCCCCTGCAGTGTACAAAATAAACTTTGTCGCTGAATATAGACGCCTCTTTCCTCCCCATATGGATAAAAGTAGATAAACGGGAATTAATTCTAATTCCCACATTAGAAAAAAAAGTAAAAGGTCTCGAGAAGAAAATAATCCTATTTGACCACTATACATTGCTAACATTAAGAAATGGAATAATCGGGAATCCCGAGTAACCGGCCAAGCCGCTAAAGTAGCTAAAGTCGTGATGAATCCCGTCAGTAAAACGGGTCCTATAGAAAGCCCATCTATTCCCAATCGCCAGTGGAAATTAAAAAAGCGAATCCAGTTATAATCTTCGGCCAGTTGGATTAATGGGTCGTCTGGCTGGAAATGATAACAGAATACATAGGTTGTTAGTAGGAATTCTAAAATACATATACACAAAGTATACCATCTAATTACCTTATTGCCCCTATGAGGTAGAAAGAAAATGAATGAACCCGCAAATATAGGCAAAACGACAATTAAGGTTAACCAAGGAAAAAAATTCATGGTAAAGACAAAATACACTTGGACTAAAAAACCCGTACTCGAATAAGCCGAAAATAAAATATAGATTTTTATTTCGTTTTAGTTCGAGCGCGGGTTTTTGTCGATAAAAAAATCAAAAGGATTCGATTGGAGTTTTCTGGAACGTATTAATAAGCTAGACCCATACTGCGAGTTGTTTCATGCCACAAATAAACCCGAACACTCAAAAAATCGGTTGGACAGGCGGATTCGCATCTCTTACAACCAACGCAGTCCTCTGTTCTTGGGGCGGAAGCTATTTGTTTAGCTTTACACCCGTCCCAAGGTATCATTTCTAATACATCTGTGGGGCAGGCTCGGACACATTGAGTACATCCTATACATGTATCATAAATCTTTACGGAATGTGACATTGGATCTATACCTGTTTTTGAATCTCATGAATTTTCGATCTAGTATAACCCTGTATTGTATGTAAATGAATTATCTATTTAAAGACCAGACGAATCGATGATTCACCAGAATTTGTCGAATCAACTTTTTCTGGGTCGGTTTTGAAAAGAGGTACAAAATACTTTGATTTCTGAGTTTTTTGAAGATTCTACATATCTAGTAATCTAATTTGAATTGCTAACTATTCAAATTTCTATAATACTAATATTATAAAAAATAATACTACTTATTCAACAAATTCGATTGATTAATACGAGTTGATTTTCTGTTACGATAAATTGCCGAAACAATAGCCAGCCCAATAGCTGCTTCAGCGGCTGCAATCGCCATAACAAAAATGGAGAAAATGTTTCCTTTCAACTGACGACTATCAAAAAAGTCAGAAAATGTTACGAAATTTAGATTCACTGCATTCAATATAAGTTCCAGACACATAAGAGCTCGCACTAAATTTCGGCTTGTGATTAATCCATAGATACCGATCGAAAATAAATAGGCACTCAAAACAAGTACATGTTCGAGCATCATTGAGCAACTCCTTATCAATCTTGATTTATTTCATTTCAATATGAACAAGAATTTAATTCACTCGAATATAACAAAAAAAATACGGAGCAAAGAAAGATGGTAGTAATAGATTGACTTTTCTATTTTCTATTATAGTATACATAAATGAAAATAGAATTGAAGGAATACGAGAAAACGGAATAACGTTTGCTTTGGAAGGATGCTTTTCAAGATTTTTCATTTTATTGACGGGCCACGGCAATTGCACCTATCAAAGCAACTAAAAGAATTATAGAAATGAGTTCAAACGGGAGAAAAAAATCTGTTGATAAATGAATTCCAATTTGTTGACTATTATTTATCAAATCTTGTTCTATAATCTGGTTGAATTTTGTAGTCCAAATAATTCCGTACCAGGACGTATTTAGAATAGTACTAATTAATAAAACAAAAATACTGGTACAAACTAACAAAGTAATTCCGTCCCCAAGAGTCCAAAGACGGAAATTTTTGTCATATTCTAACCCGTTGACGAACATTACAGCAAATATTATTAAAACATTTATAGCTCCTACGTAAATAAGGAGTTGTGCAGAAGCTACAAACTGAGAGTTTGCTAGAATATAGAATAAAGATATACAAACAAGAACCAATCCCAACGAAAAAGCAGAAAAAATTGGATTGGTAAATAATATCACCCCTAGGCCTCCTACTATAAGACCTGATCCCAGAAAGACTAAAAGAAAATCATGTATTGGTCCAGGTAAATCCATTCGATGAAAAAAGATATAAAAATCGGACTCTTTCATGATCTTATTGAACTGACCAGGAGAAAATAAGTTAAGTTGATCTATTTACCTAGTTGAATGCAGCATGCGAATTGATGTCGGTGCGGTTAGTAGACTAATCACGTTCTTTATCTGAAAGGCTAGTTCGAATATAGTTGAAACCATTACATTAAAAAAAATTTCCAAGTAAATCCTCCATTTTCATGAACCACTCAGATCAATAGTTTTTATGTTTAGTTATTTTTCTTTGTAAATAACTAAAAAGAAAAACCTTAGTAATCAAAAATGAATCAAGGTATTTCTTTTTTATTTAATTGAGGCCAATTCAAGATCGTTCGAATTGTGTAATCGTCAATTATTGAAATTGGTAAACGGCCTAAAGCAATTTGATTATAATTTAATTCATGACGATCATACGTAGAAAGCTCATATTCTTCAGTCATTGATAAACAATTTGTTGGGCAATACTCAACGCAATTACCGCAAAATATACAGATTCCGAAATCAATACTGTAATTAAGTAACCGTTTCTTTCGAATATCTGTTTCCAATTTCCAATCTACAACAGGTAGATCTATAGGACATACACGAACACATACTTCACAAGCAATGCATTTATCGAATTCAAAGTGGATTCGACCACGAAAACGTTCTGATGTGATCAATTTTTCATAAGGGTATTGAATAGTTACAGGTAAACGATTGGCGTGGGATAAGGTAATCAAAAAACCTTGACCAATGTACCTAGCCGCCCGTACTGTTTGTTGACCATAATTCAGGAACCCAGTTACCATAGGGAACATATCCTAAATATCGATAAAAAATTTTTTGTTTGTTTCTTTCTCTTGTTGGAGACAAGTTATCAATTTAGTTACTAGTGAATAGAAAATATTCTATTTTGCTTATATTATAGTGAAAGGAGTTGGGAAGAAGTTGTTAATAATAAATTACCTAACGAAATGGGTAAAAGAAATTTCCATCCAAGATTTAATAATTGGTCCATTCTCAGTCTAGGTAACGTCCATCTTGTTGTGATGGAAATGAACAAGACCAAAAAGGTTTTCGCCAGTGTAATGAAAATACCAATTGTTGCTACAAAGACTCCATCCCTTGCATTTATTTCAAAAAGGTCAGGAACAAATATGTACGGAATAGAAAAATTCCAGCCTCCCAAGTAAAGAACTGTTACAAATAATGAAGAAACTAGTAGATTTAGATAGGAAGCAACATAAAATAAACCAAATTTAATACCCGAATATTCTGTTTGATAACCTGCTACTAATTCTTCCTCTGCTTCTGGTAAATCAAAAGGCAATCTTTCACATTCAGCTAGAGAAGAAATTAGAAAAACGAGAAATCCTATAGGTTGACGCCACAAATTCCACCCCCAAAAACCGTATTTGGACTGTGTCTCAACTATATCAACTGTACTTAAACTGTTAGATAATTCTAGTCGCTGATAAGATCACTGTTATCAGCGCTATTACAGAACCGTACATGAGATTTTCACCTCATACGGCTCCTCGAGGGTCCCACATAAATCTAAGGACTGCTTCGATATTATTTAATCTTTCTATTTCTATTTTTGTAGGATAAATAGCGTCAAAAGAAATCGAAAGGTCCTGAATTAGACCAACGGAATTCTGTCTGCTATACTAAAGGGCTTCTGAATTTATCTCATCCTTTACTTTTTGTTATTCGGTTTTTTTATTGAGACGTCATTTTAAACCTTCATAAAGCACTCTTTTTAGAAATAGTAATAGATATCTCGTCCTATCCTTTTTGATTACGAAAATAAATTACCATGCAGTGTAGCTCTCTTAATACAGTTGGACAGCAAGAATAATCAAAAATTTTGCAATTCTATTTTTTCTATTTTTATTTCTTTTTTTGCTAAAAAAAGTAAAGGATTACTTCGTTCCTGATAGTCATTCACTTTAGCGGTGGATAGCAGCATACTCTAGATCGGAATTTTGGGGAGTACTACTTGATCATTTCTACTAATTTAAAGCCCCAATTAGTATTTCGTTTTTGCGGAATTTTTCCGAGAACTTAGAAAATCTCTATTACTAATCCTTTGTGTACCTTGGTGTTCCTAACCATCCACTCAGTTTTGCTCAATCTCTTCGACAATTCGTGTCATGTATAGTAATAGATGATAGCATGAACTCCAAAGAATCGATCCGTTTAACCCGCTTCAAGCCATGATAACAAATCCACCTGTCTTGGGGTATATAGTTTTTCTTTACTGCTTCTATTTGCTTCTATTAATCTTGGCGTAATTCTTGTACATAGGAAATGAGACTCAATCTTTTTACTGCGAATTTCGAAGCTGTTTTCTTTCACTCATCTAACTATCTGGTTTAGTTCATTCTTAGAAAACTCTCGAAAGGAAAATGGTGTAAAATTTATGCCTCAACGAATCACACGTAGAGATATTGCTAACACACATAGAGTTAATGGTATTTCATAACTAATAGATTGGGCAGCAGCCCGTAGACCACCTAAAAAGGAATATTTATTATTTGATCCATAGCCTGACATAAGAAGTCCAATGGGAGCAATACTTGAAATGGCGATCCATAGAAAAACACCATTACTGAGATCGACTAGAATCAGTCGATAGCTAAAAGGAATTACTGAATAACTTAATAGAATTGATATGACTGCTATGGAGGGTCCAAGACTAAATAATCCCCCATCTCCTCTTGCTGGAAGAAGGTTCTCTTTGAAAAGTAATTTTGTTCCATCTGCTAGAGCTTGAAGAATTCCCAAGGGGCCAGCATACTCAGGTCCAATACGTTGCTGTATCCCTGCGGATATTTCTCTTTCTAACCATACAATTACTAGTACACCTATTGTGATTCCCAAAATAAGAATCAAAATAGGTACAAGCATCCATAGAGTCCCATAGACTTCTTTTAAGGATTCCAATATAGAAAAAGAATTAATAGCTTGTACTCCTGTTGTATTAATTATCATTTCAACGATCAATTTCTCCCATAATGATATCTATGCTACCTAGTATTGTCATAATATCAGCCAATTTCATTCTTTTAACTAACTGAGGAAGAATTTGTAAATTGATAAAACCCGGCGGGCGAATTTTCCATCTCCACGGAAAAGAACTCTGATCTCCTATCAAATAAATTCCCAATTCGCCCTTTGGGGCCTCGACTCTTACATAAAGTTCTTGTCTCGATAACTCAAATGTTGGAGACGGCTTTTTACTAATGAATCGATATTCAAAATTATTCCATTCAGGATCTCTTACTATATTAAAGCGCCGACTTTCCAAATTTTCATAGGGCCCCCCGGGAATTCCTTCTAGAGCTTGCTGAATAATTTTTACGGATTCCACCATTTCCCCAATTCGGATTAAATAACGAGCTAATGAATCGCCCTCTTTCTGCCATTGAACTTCCCAATCAAATTCTTCATAACATTCATAATTATCAACTTTACGAAGATCCCATTGTATTCCGGAAGCCCGTAACATTGGTCCTGACAATCCCCAATTTATTGCCTCTTCTCCGCCAATAATGCCTACCCCCTCGACTCGTTCTAAAAAAATGGGATTTCGCGTAATAAGCCTTTGATATTCAGCAATTGCTGTTAAAAAATACTCACAAAAATCCAAACATTTATCTATCCAGCCATAAGGTAGATCGGCAGCGACTCCTCCGATGCGAAAATAATTATGCATCATTCTCATGCCAGTGGCAGCTTCGAATAGATCATATATCAATTCTCTTTCTCTGAAAATGTAGAAGAAGGGGGTTTGTGCGCCAATATCCGCCATAAAAGGTCCAAGCCATAATAAATGAGAAGCTATACGACTTAGTTCCAACATAATAACTCGGATATAGCTAGCCCTTTTAGGTACTTGAATATTTCCTAATTGCTCGGGTGCATTTATAGTTATTGCTTCTGTGAACATAGTAGCTAAATAATCCCAACGTGTTACATAAGGCAAATATTGTATAATTGTTCGGTTTTCCGCAATTTTTTCCATTCCTCTGTGCAAATAACCCAATATTGGTTCACAGTCAACAACATCTTCGCCATCTAAAGTAACAATGAGTCGAAGAACGCCGTGCATTGATGGGTGGTGAGGCCCCATATTGACTATCATTAGATCTTTTCTTGTAACTGGTCCAGTCATAAAATTTTTCCTTATTTCTTCTTCCATGAATTGCTGAAAACAAAAAGAAGTTCATCAAAATTGAAGATCGAATAAATCAAAGAAAAGAATTATTCAAATTAACGTTTTTTTATCTCTCGAATATTCAATTGGTTAATTAATTCTTTATAGCGTACTCTATTATTTTTTAAAAAATAAGCCAGAAGTCGTTGACGTTTTCCCAAAATTTTCCGTAGACCTCTCTGAGATGAATAGTCTTTTTTGTGTAATTCCAAATGTGAGCTAAGTCTCCGTATCTTATTGGTGAAAGAGAATACTTGAAATTCAACAGACCCCTTCTTTTCTTCTTGCGAAATAACCGAGATGAATTCATTTTTTGGCATAACTATAGAAATCCATATAAATATATATATATATAACTTCGTCAATTTTTTTATTAATTTCCTATTTTTATTTTACGAATATGAATTTGACTGATCAGTAATAATAATGCGAGGTATTTTGATCTGGTATACACAATAATCAATCCGAATTTCCTTATTGATTCATTTTATGATCTAATTGATACGTCATTGAATTAGTATTCATGTATCAAAAAAGGATGTAAGACAAGGCATATGCGCAGCTATTTATCCACCCGATATCGATATATAGGGTAGGGGATATATAAGACAATTGTATCATCAATCAATTTTCAATCGTGGATACATATGTATCCTTAACATACTGAAACGACTACCATTATTAGTATCAAACCAATAGCGATTCATACAAGCTAAATCTTCTAATCGATAATTGGGCCAAAGAAAGAATTTTAATTTCATTAATTTCATTTTATCTCTATCAAGATCTTTGCTTTCATCCAAAAATTGACCGCAGGTTTTTACCTTGTTCCCATTGCAAAATACTGCATTTTTATCCACACAATTACTATTCCTTGAATTGAAACAACTTAGAATTCTCAATTCTCTACGCCGTCTAGACGAGAAAAGATTTTCAGGAACAAGCAAATCATAATGATTTTTGTTTATATTTTTCGTCATCATTTGGTGTCTTGCAATCGATTCCTCAAAATGATTCTTATCCATAATTTCTCTGTATCTTTTTTGATTCTTTTTTTGTTTAATCTCATGAACCAAAGAAATCCTTATGGTTTGATACATAAGAAATTCTACATTATGTTTTACAGGTATACGAACGGGTTCGATAATAAATATTCCCTCTTTTAGGATTTTTGAAAGATTCAAATCCCGGATTAGCATTGGATCCAGAGTTAACTCCTCCTTCTTAATAAAGCCGAAACCAAACTTTGTTGTCATTCTGCTTTCCTTTTCCCATTCAAGTACGGACAGCGCATAATCGAATAATTCCATAGTCAAAGGACTCAGCAGCCATTTCAATTGCAAAGCAAAAGATCCTTTCATGAACGCATCTAAGTCTATTTCCCAAGTCCAAATGCTTTTGGATTTCTTTTTCGTTCTACCCATTTTCATATCTGATTTCGTATAAAGTTCTTCCATATATTTTTGTTGGTTTGAGAGAACAGATTCGGGGTTCCCTCGGTTTTGGGCATCTGATGCGAGATCTCTTTGACCTATGGTTTTTTTTTCTTCTTGATTCGCTAATTCAAAATATTTTTTTTCTTTTTCATTTGATAGTAGAAGATCCCCTTTTTTCTTTTTAGTGATATTTTTATTTTGACTAACATCTTCATTCAAATGAAAAAGAAGTGAATGGATTGGTATAAACCCCGGTTTCATTTTATATACATTAAAAAATAACTCAAATTGTGGGAATAACCAAGGTATCGGCTTCGATACAGGACGATTTAGTCTTTCTTCATTCATTCCCATCCAATCAAAGGGGTTTCTTTTCTTTTTTTGATTGGATGGGTTGATTTCTTTATCTTTATTAATTTTGAGATAAAAAAGACCTTTCGTATCCAAATATTTTCTATCTGGATTTTTTATATACATAAAATAATCTTTTCTTATAAAATGAGTAATAGGGATACTCGCCCCCATATCAACAAATTTCGGTTTATGTATGTTGTAATTATATGAGTCCTTCTTATCTTCATAATAAATCGATTGATATGCTAAAAGATCATATCTATACATTTTTTGAAAATGATCGTTTTTATTTAGCAATAACGAAACCTTTTCCTCTCTTTCAGATGAATCCCGTTTGATTAAATTTTGATTTTCAACCCTACAATGTTGATTGACTCTATTTCGCCATTTTTGCGGTACTAATTTAGACCATTTTTGCTCAGAGAAATCGTATGGATAATGACTCTTTAACCAATTTTTCCATTGATTCCTTCCAGAATTCTGAAGTTTATTATGCTTTAATTCGTAAGAAATTATTCCTTGTCTTCGAAAAGAATCTTTTATTTCATTCTTAAGAAATAAAGATGCTCCGTCATATTGAAGGACAGATCTTAACTTATACAAGTTAATAACCTGGGTTTGTGATAATTTGTAAAATACATAGGCCTGTGACACGAGGGATAATTTAAAAGAAACCCCCGACTTCGTCTGAATCTTATGACGAATACGCGAAGGTGAAAGTTTTTTTTGTATAGTTGAAAGACGCTCAATTATCTTTTTCTCTTTTGTATCAAAAATATATTTTTTTTTGAATTTACGAAAAAGTTTGATAATGATCATGGGCCTATAAAGACTATTAGTAAGACGATTAATGATATATGGAAAGCTCTCTAGAAGGATATCCGTGTATATCCTTTCCACGATCCATTTTAAAAAATAATGTGATTTACGGATTAATCGATCATTTCTTCTTTTGAATATCTGAAAAAGATTTTTTAGTGATGCTAATTTTTGAGCACCATAACTTGTTTTGTTAGGACTCATATTTATCTTTAGAGTTCGAAATCCATTTGTCTTGTCTTTTGTAATTCTTTCTATTTGATTTCTGATTGTGCTTGTTCTATCAGTCAGATCTTTCATTTTGATTTCTGTCAGTGAATAATTTGTCCAATCCATAGATCGGGTTTGAATGGATGATTCATGAATAATCTGATTATTTATTATAGAATCTTTTTTTATTTCACTCGAATCCTCTCTCCATTTTTTTTGTTCTTTTGGGACCTTTAGAAACAAAAATTGGGTTCTTTCTTTGAAACTTTTTAGAACTCGAAAACTCCATTTTCTAATTGCTTTTTGGAGTTTTTTCAAAGGGGGTCCAAAATAATAACTAAACAAAATACCAAGTCCTACGAGAGGAGAACCAAAAGGACGGTCAGTTTCCAGTCCCCAAATCGTTAAAAAAGCAGCAGGACTTTCCTGCTTTGCATTTTGATCCCTATGAGAAGGTCGTATCTTAGATCGGTGCCAAGGTTTCAGACGGAAAGGAAATCGTATCATTATTTGTATACCCTCTGTGGCCCAGTTTTGGGGAAAAATTCCGTTTCTTCCTGGTTCTAGTACTGGCATACCATTATAGGTGCATATAACATACACTTCTTTATTCATCTCCCTTATATCCTGCTCCCACTCGGACTCTTGGCGTAATAAGAAACGGACAATATTTTTAGCTAGTATCAACGAAGGTAATACAATAGATTGTCTAAGCCTCGACTGAATTAGTAAAATCAAAGCTCTTATTCCATGAGCATAAATAAGGATATCATAGAGGTCTGATATTCTTTCTCGTGTCCTTTCTATTCGTTCCATTTCCGTCTGCCCGTCCCGCCCCTTTTCCATTTCATTGACTTCTTTTTGAATTTCTTCGTAGCTTTTGTTTTCCTCCATGTACATTTTTTTTTGTTTTTTCAACCTCTTTATTCTTTTTGCTACGCTTCCTTTTATACCCTTTCTAAAAATGTCTTGTATTAGGTCGTAAATCTCAATTACTGATAATATGAATGGTTCGAAAAGAACATCCCAAGAAAATCCTACCCTGTCGAAAAAAAGTGGGGAATACGGATATAAGGGAAACATTTTCCCCGTAAGGGTTTTACGTCTTTGAACACGCATAGAACCTGTGATTATGTCTCGACGAAAATCCGCTTCATAGGGATAATCTATCATATCCACTTCTTCTATTTCATCAGGCTTCGTCATAGTTTTGATACTAGGGTCGGCATTCTCTGCTTCCTCCGGACCCCGCGTAAAAAGAACTATACGTTTCGCTTTCCTCGAGCGAATTTGATGATCTACTATCCACTCTTCCCCCTCTTCCGTTGTTGCAGTTTTTCCGAGTTGTTCTACCTCGCTGAATAATTTGTATGACCATTGGGGGACTTTTTTATTTATTCCAATCGATTTTTTTCGAGTTGTTTTTTCCACGGGAGGAATTATGGCTGTATCGCATATTGTTTGAATGATGGGATCAATTATGACTCTTTCGATTAAAAATTTCAAAACTTTTTCTGGATCTTCTGAATCAATTCGTCTTTGTTCCGGAAATAAAGAAATTCCTTTCAAATTGGATGTTGATTCTTCAGCAAATTCATCGATTAAAAAACTCAATTCTCTTGCTAATGCTTTTTTATCCAATGTATATATTTTCTGTCCCAACTTCTCTTCCAATTTCTGGTCCAATTTCTGGACCAATTTCTCTTCCAATGTAGCTATTTTCCCTTCCAATTTATGGTACAATTCCTCAAAATTATGAACATTAAGTTCCTTACCCTTAAAAAGAAGGATACTATGAACTTTATTGAGTTTATTTATAAAATTTGTCTCTATCGAATTTTTGACTGAAGTTTCATTTAGGATTGAAGGTAAAAAAAATTTGTTAATTATTCCACGATAGGATCCGTTTAAGAGAGGATCATATATTTTAGGCAAGTATTCTTCTTTAGTTTGATTATTGCATAATCGAGTCTTTTTTTCGAGTACATCCAGATAAGGAGATCCTCTGTCTAGGGCTTCAATTCGATCTCTAAACTCGTTCCTTAGGTTCCTCCATTTTTTTTCATTGGTATAAATCCAACAATAAGAATTATGCAGTTCATCATAGAAGAA